GTTGAACTTGGTTAGGAGGTATTTCTGTAATATGTTTTGGTAATAAATCTTGTTCCGTTAATTTATCACGGAATTGTGTGTCTAATGGAAAAATCGGCATTCCAGGAACATCTGGATATCCGAAAAATTTAGCTATAGAATCAAAAAATACTTTAAACCCATCATACGTGATTTTTTGTATTTCTTTAATACGGTTGTTAAAAACCATTCTTGAACTTATTTTAAAAGTAATTTATTTCCCCAAATATATATGTTACTGTCGAATAGTTGTCAAGTTTTGAAACGGAAAATGTTTTATTAAAAAAGAATTTTGAAGATTATATTTTTTAATGAAAAGTTAAAAGAACAAAAGCCTTTTCCATAGATCTAAATTTAGTTAATAAAGATTTCATTAGTACCTTAATTACTTAACAGAATTGTATCTATATGGTACAATTTAATTCACTATTATTAAATTAACGGGATATAGCTCAGTTTGGTAGAGTACCTGCTTTGGGAGCAGGGTGCCGTAGGTTCAAATCCTACTATCCCGATTTATACTATAAAATAACAAAAACAAATATTTTTTTTATTGTGAAATACAAAAATTTTTATAAATTTGTTCAGTTATATTTCACCATAACCGAACAAATAAATTTTAAATTTAATCAAAATTTAGAAATATAATCCTAGCATATCAGGGAAAAATCGATTTATTTCGATAATAAATCCTGCAGTAAATGTCATCCATAATGTTAGAAGAACAGGGGCTGTTGATAAATATTTTTGAAAATCGTTCATATTAATAAATCAATATTACAATAATTAGGTTAAGTGATTAACGTGGTGATACAGTGATTTCTTCGTCAACTGCAATTAAATCATTACTGATTAATTCTTGCCATGCTGAAATTGGCCATATATAACCAGTTGTCATTATTTTTAATGCTAAAGGAACATTAATAATAATTTCACTTTCACTCGGGTTTGGACTTGTACTTACTGCACGTAAATATTTACGTCCAACCCATCCAATCCAACCAGAAATATAAATAAAACCAAATCCTGGCAATATAAATTCTGCAGCATGACTCCATCTTCCATCAGCAACTAAATGAGGTAGACCATCCGTACCACATAAAAGTTCCGAACGAGAGTATTTATCAAATCGAGCTTGTGTACGTTCAATTTGTTGCTTTAAGGCTAAAGCTGGTGGAGAATCTACTTCATATTGACTTGCTCGTTGCTCTAATTTTTTTACACTTGCATTTAAACGTTTAGTAAATGCAGGAGACTCACTACATTTAGTTAAACCGCCAATATCAGCTAATGCTTGGTTTGGGGTTAAAGCAATTAAAATGGCAAACAATAAAGTTAATAAATTAACACGTTTCATTAAAAATCAAAGAAATTAAAATATATAATTTAGTAAAAAATTTTATACAAACTAAAACTACTAATATATATATGATAATTTAGTTTTAAATAAAAAACCATTTTTATTTAAAAAATTCCAAGCAATCAAGATAAAAATAAAGAATAAATAAAAATTTATTTAAATAAAATTTAAAAAACAAAGCATATAAAAGAATTAAAGTTTTAACAATAATATATTGTTAAAACTTTAATTCTTTAATGGTTATTCAAGATCACGACGATTAGGATTTCGTGACGGATCACTTGAAAGAAAACCAAAAATAAATAAAGAAACAAAAAAGATAACTGTTGTGTAAACTAAAATTTTTAAAGTTAACATTTAATTTTTCCTAAGAACTGTTTTTACTAATATTAATTATACTAAAATATAATAATATTGACTGATTTAATTAAAGAAAAATCTCAATAATTAATTTATTGAAGAGATTTTGATAACTTTAATCGTAATGGATATATTTTAAAAGCAGAAATTTCAACTTGTTTATTTATTGAATTATAAGTATGTTCAATATTACTATTTCTAAATGAGATATAGCCTTCAACTATAATATAATCATTTAATTTATAATAATTTGAACTATCATAACTAAGTCTACCCCAGACTGAAATTTGAGCTATTAATCTAGTATTGTTTTTTTTAATCTGTGGAAGTTGTACAGTTAATTCTGTAAGTGAAGTCCCATCTTTGAAAAAACTTTGACCTGCGTTTTTAAGAACTTTTGCTGCAAATATTACATAATTCATATTATTTATATGAACTCTAGATTATTAAATTCTTTTGTTTTTGAATATCTTCAAAGTTAATATCTCTTAAACGTTTTAATAAACGAATAAAGTATTCTAAGAAATAATCATCCAATTGAGTAATTTCATTTGTTTCAACTTTGAATGTTTTATATAAATCGAATGTTGATTTTGAAAAATCATTTTCAACATTTAGAATTTCTACAAATGCCAAACGGTCACTTATATTCTGACCCCATTCAAAAAAACCTAAAAATTGAGTGACTGATTTTAAAAAGAAAAGAGGTATTTGGTTAACTTTAGCAGATTGTCCTGCAAGTTGTTCCCCTAAACTTATAATTTCTGAAGAAACCCAACCTTTTGGACCACCTAAAAAGAAAGTCTTATTTTCAGTTTCAGGAAGTTGTAGAGACTTTAAACAAAATTTTGCAATATCCTGAGTATCCATATATGATACACATGTATTTTCGTTTGTTACCCAAATAGGTAAATTTTCTAAAATAGGAATAGCGTATTGTTCAATTAAACCTTGGTAAAAGCCTGTTAATCGAAAAATCGTATAAGGAATTTGTGATTGTTTTATTTTAACTTCAATTCCTTGTTTCATCTTCATTAAAGGTATATTCGAGAACTGTTCTAAATTTTGTGTAGAACAAAAGATAAAGCGTTTAATTTTTGCTACTTTTGCAGCTTCAATTAAAGCTAGCTTACCATCCCAATCAACTGTTTTTACTATATCTAAATCTGATGGACGACTTGTTGAAGCATCGATAACTGCTGTAATACCTTGGAAACATAGTGGAATTGTTTCAGGTACACTCAAATCTCCATAAATTAATTCTGCGCCCCATTCTTTTAAAAAATTAGCTTTACGAAAATTTCGAACTAAACATCTTACTGGGTAACCTTTAGTTAAAGCTTGTAAGACAATTTGACGTCCTAAAGTCCCAGTTCCTCCAATAACTAACAAACTCATATTTATATGTAAAATAATTAAAGTTTTTTAATCAAAAATTGTACTTTGTAGTATATCATTAGCCTCAATATTAACTAATTCTTTTTTAGTTAATGTTTGGCCACGACTATCAAAAATTCTATTAGCTTGACGCATACGAGCACGATCTAATGCATTTTTAATACTACGAGCATTAGCAAATAACGGTTTTTGTTTTCGTTTTGCAATATAATCTGTTAATGCAATTTCAGCTTGTGGTGTTAACTGATATTGCTGTTCTTCTAACATCATTTTTGCGATTGTTAATAACTCTTCCACAGTATAATCAGGAAAATCAATATGATTTGCAATTCGTGAAGATAAACCTGGGTTTGATTCATAAAATCTATCCATTGGTTCTTTGTACCCAGCTAAAATAACAACCAATTCATCACGTTGATTTTCCATAACCTGTAATAAAATTTCTATGGCTTCAGAACCATAATCTCTTTCATTATCGGGTTTATATAAATAGTATGCTTCGTCTATAAATAATACTCCGCCCATTGCCTTTTTTAAAACTTCTTTTGTTTTAGGTGCAGTATGTCCAATATATTGACCAACTAAATCATCACGCGTGACCGTTAATAAATGCCCCTTTTTTACATAACCTAATTGGAATAAAATATCGGCCATTTTCAATCCCACTGTAGTTTTTCCTGTTCCTGGACTACCAGTAAAAGACATATGTAAGCCTGGGCTATTTGCCGTAATACCTAAGTTTTTTCTTAACTTATCTATTAATAATAGAGCAGCGATTTCACGAATCCGAGCTTTTACTGGTGCCAAACCGACTAACTCTTCGTCTAATAAATTTAAAAGTTTTGAAATTTCTGTTTTAGTGTACTCTTCTTGTAAATTAACTGTACTCATAATAGATAATTATATTGTAAATAGATTATAAATAAGATTTTATAGTTTATGAGAGTAAATCGGCGAAAATCCAATACAACCAATTTATTCTCATAAAAAGTTTAATTTATTGCAAAAGTAGGAATACTTGATAAACAAATAAAAGCAAATCCTGCACTACCACAAGCACCTACGAAAAACCCACCTTTAAATTGATCCCAAGATTTTTTGGTTTGTAATTCTTGTCCACTACTTTTATCTTGACCAAAAGCAGCAGCCCCATAAATAGTTAATCCTAATGTTAAAATAATAATTAAGCCAACAGTTGAGAAAAAACCGGCTAACAAGCCTATTTCTGAATTACGTAACGGTCCTAATTGAGCAAACGGACCAATTAAGAAATATCCATGTGCCAAACCAATTTCTAATCCACGTAATAAAGGTGTTAAACCAAATCGATATGCTGGTAAATTTTTCAAAAGAGCTCGGGTTAATGACGATGATGTAATAGGTGTTGCTAAATGCCCAACAAACGGATCATCATTATACGGTTTAATAAAATTAGCCATAAATTTAATTTAAAGTTTGATGAAGTTAATAGTAAAGTTTTTAATTAATCTAAGGTATTTAAAAAATTAATGAAAATTTTTACCAACCAAAATTTTTATATAGATTACTATATAATATATACTAATATACAGAAAAAATTTTATAAACTTCATTTTTATATAATTAAAAAAATTTATGTCAATTCTTATTAATTACTTTTTACTAGTTGGATTTTGCTTTGCGCTTGCATCAGGCTTATTTATAGGGTTAAAATCAATTAAATTAATTTAAAATTCTCAAATGCAAAATCAAATTCGTCAAGAGAAAATTGTTGGATCAAGACGTTTTAGTAATTATTTTTGGGCACTTTTTTTATTAATTGGAGGATTAGCTTTTTTGCTAGCAGGAATTTCAAGTTATTTAAAAATAAAATTATTACCATTTGTAAATACAACTGAATTAGTTTTTATACCCCAAGGTATTGTTATGATGTTTTATGGAACTTTAAGCTTAGGCCTAACTATCTATATAACTACAACTTTACTTTGGGATATAGGAAGTGGTTATAATGAATATAATAAGGTCGAAAATCTTGTAAAAATAGTGAGGAAAGGGTTTCCAGGAAAAAACAGAGAAATTCTTTTAACTTACCCTTTAGGTAATATACGATCAATTGGAATAAAAATTTCTGAAGGTTTAAACCCTCAAAGAAGTATTTATTTATGCCTTAAAGATGAACGGAGAATTCCATTAACACCAGTTCAACAGCCAGATTCAATCTCAAACTTAGAAGATCAAGCTGCTGATTTAGCCAAGTTTTTAGATTTAAAACTAGAAAATTTATAATATTTTTATTGCTTTTTCTACCCGTGTAATAATATAATTATTATATGCGGGCATAGTTTAGTGGTAAAACCTTAGCCTTCCAAGCTAATGATGGGGGTTCGATTCCCCCTGCCCGCTTTCGGTTAAGTACTTGAATGAGTAACAATCATTTTTTATAGGAGAACAAAAATTTATGTCTGGTGGATCTACAGGTGAACGTCCGTTTTCAGATATTATTACAAGTGTACGCTACTGGATTATTCATACTATTACAATTCCTTCACTTTTTGTTTCAGGATGGCTATTTATTAGTACTGGGTTAGCATATGATGTTTTTGGTACACCACGTCCTAACGAATACTTTACACAAGACCGTCAACAAGTACCATTAGTAAATGATCGTTTCAGTGCAAAACAAGAGTTAGAAGATTTAACTAAAGGTTTATAAGGGGAAAAAAAATGATAAAAAATATTAATCAACCTGTAGCATATCCAATTTTTACTTTCCGTTGGTTAGCCGTTCATGGATTAGCAATTCCAACAGTATTCTTTTTAGGTGGTATTACTGCTATGCAATTTATTCAACGATAAATTAACATTCATCATATAACATAAACGAGGTAACTTTTATGACAGGTCCAAATCCAAATAAACAAGCTGTAGAATTAAATAGAACTTCTCTTTATTGGGGACTTTTATTAATTTTTGTTTTAGCGGTATTATTCTCAAGTTATTTTTTCAATTAATCTTTATAAATAGGAGTTTTTTTATATGGCAAATACTGGTAGAATTCCTTTATGGCTTGTAGGCTTAGTAGGTGGTTTCGCAGTGATAACAATTGTAAGTTTATTCATTTATGGATCTTATTCAGGTCTAGGTTCATCATTATAATAATGATGATATTACCGATCTAAGATTAGTTGTGAAAAATAATATTCTTGTTGGTATACAAAGTAAATAAAAGTTTTTATTTACTTTGTATACCAACAAGAATATTATTTTTTAGAAAATTTTTCAAACTCTTTATAAAAATCATCTTCGTCATCATTTTCAGTAATTCGATCAATTTTAATCCCGAATTTAATTAAAAGTTGACTTAACCGTTTTTTTAATCTTTTTTTACGGTACTGCCACTGAATTCTCGAATTTCTACGGTTTGCTTTTTGTATTGAGTCTTCGTTCGACTTATTTTTCAAATATTGTTCATATTCTTCACTTGTTAAATCATCTATTGTTCCACGACCTAACCAACCATACCAAAGTCTAGGTAGTTTAGCGTAAGTAGCTCGGATAGTACCAAAACGATATTTCTTTAACTTTGCAGAAGCTTGTCGGCTAATCATATAAGCTCGTTTATTTTGCCAAATTGTATGACCTCCACTATAAATACTATCTTTTGGTCTTAAACCAATATGAAGTTCTGTATTTTCTGTAAGAAATGGAAAATAAAAATATTGTCCACATAAAGCATGTAACATACTTAAAATGATAAATATATATTGAGCAGCGACTAATGTAATTAATAAATTAGTAATTAATTCAGCTTCACGAAAATAACTATTAGGAATTAATATATTGTTTAAATAATATATTAAGCGATCTTGAACAAAGATAAACGGTCTTTCTATAAACTCTATTCCTATTAAAAAAGTCCAATGCCATCTTAACAGGTACGGGCAATAACGTTTATTTATTCTAACTATAAAGGTATACCATAGCATACCAGACAAATTCGTTATTTGAGTATCTATAAACCTGTAAGTTTGAGGAATAGCCTTTAGAGTTATAAAATAATATAATTTATCACTTAAAAACTTAATGCTAGTAGGTAAATACGACCATAACATAGATATAGGATCATACCGGTATGTATCGGTACTTGTCATACTTGTAAAGGCTCGAACTATAGGGCCGTAAAATGTACGGCTGTCAAACCGAGCTCCGGCTTTTGAGAATTGACTTTTCTGTTGATAATAGATTTCACTAAAATCGTAAGCAAGATTATGAGTCAATGGACACATCCATAAAGTACGCATATAATAATATGCTAGATCTCTTAAGTGCATATACCATAAATAGCCTGCAGCTAACCCAATACAAGTGATAAAGAATCCTGTTTT